TCACAGACTCCCATGTCCTCACGGGTGAGGGGGTGCTGGTCTTCTGTCTAAACTACAATAAAAATCTAAAATAAAAATGGGGCTGTAGGAACTGTAAAAATCGGTTTGATCTATTCCTTATCGTGTAGGCACGAGGGGTTGAGAAGCGCCACAGTATGACGCTAGTGAATCTGGGCTTCGGGTAAGGGTAATACCCTTACTTTCTAAACTATTTCCTATGACCTTTGACTTGTTGACTTTTGGCCTGAACTTAAGAGGGTTACATGGATCCGATGACTTAAGCGAGGACCGCAGCGTGTGAGTCAGGTGACAGTCTCGCAGCGAGTGGATAGCGAGGCGAAGTCCAGGGATCCTGATCTTCGGTATGCTCAGGTCTTTATATGACCATAGTGCACAATCTGAGTAGCGTCCAGCACGGAAGTTGTAAACGTCGAGAGTTATTGTTCTGCGCTCACTAGAGGGTTGGCTGATGGCTCATGGCTGATGGCTTATGGCTCGACAGTTAAGAAGCCCATGGTCTATGACCTTTGCCTCAGACTTGATCTTGTTCCTTAAAAAACGCTGTTGGGATCGCTTGCCGTGAGCATCTAGTTTTCAGGTCTAAAGATTTGCGCAGCAAAGAGCTCGCCCCGGTTTGTAGGACCCTGTCAGGGGCTCGCTCTTTTGCTGCTTTTATTCCTGAACGGTTTGTCGTAAATTTTCTTAACACGCGGCTCTTAGCTTCGAATTTTCGTCTTACCGAAACATACTTTTGATTTAACTTGTATTTCAACCAACTCATTCAACAAAAGCTATTACACAAAACTCGTAGAGTTTGAACCATCCCTCAAAACTAACCTGAATTTCTTTTAGAAATTGGCACTCCTAGGGGTCGGACGGTCTTACGTTTTTAAAACGGGCACTCGCTGCGCCAGGTTTGGTTCTCTTTTTGCTTCAATCGTTAATTTCAATCATTTATCAAAACTCTTCGGCTTCATAAGTCTGGTTGGGGGCGTCTGGTCCACCCGGAGCTGTAATTCTAGGAGTACCGAATCACCGTGGCAAAGATTTTGCCTCGACGTCTGAGTAAACTCAGATCCTGCGACTTATCACGACTCCATGCAACGCTGCTGTACGCAACCTTTTATTTATTCCACCTTGAGTACGTCTGTAACGGTTTCACCGAACAATTCTCACGCGTTTCGCTCAGCGTTAAAAATTAACTCCCTATTCTTTGTCGTGGTCTTTTAGCGCTACGTATCCTTTCCCTCCGGAGGGCCTCGCGTTAATCTTCAAGTTCTATTTCTTATGTTTTCTATTAACCTTTCACTCGATTGTATAGCAAGCTATACAGAGGGCTTATTATGAATAGATATGCAAATGTTGATAATGTAAAAAAGCTTCCAGCTGCGCTTGTGACATCTGTTATTTCCTTTGAGCCTAACCAGCCTAGCACGAACAGACCTCCTACGAAAGAGGCATAAAAGTGTGGTTCAGCTTTTCCTTGACTTAAGAAAGGCTGAAGGCCAAGTCCAATAAAGAATAACAATACGGCTAAGATTCCTATTCCTTTGTCAGGTATACTTCGTAGTATAGCATAAACTGGTAAAAAGTACCATTCTGGTACAATGTGGGCAGGAGTGCTATATGGATTAGCTGGAATGTAGTTATCGGAGTGATTTAGAGCTTCTGGAAAGAAAAAAGCTAGGACGATCATAGCTAATCCAATTATTAGGACTCCTAGTAAATCTTTTATGATATAATATGAGCCAAAGGGTACTTTTGCTACCGAGTTAATCGACAGTGGGTTTGTGCTTCCGTAGCTATGCAAGGCTGCCAAGTGGGCTATGCTTAATCCGGCTAGAACAAAAGGCAGGAGGTAGTGAAAGCTAAAAAATCGATTTAGGGTTGGATTACTGACGCTAAAGCCACCCCATAAGTAGTACACTAGGTCAGTTCCAACTATTGGTACCGCGCTTACTAGACTGGTGATGACAGTTGCGCCCCAAAAGCTCATCTGTCCCCAAGGTAAGACGTATCCTATAAAGGCTGTTATGACCATTAGGAGCAGTATGATGACACCGCTTATATATAGTAGTTCGCGAGGTTGAGATCCGCTATTGTAATATAAGTTTCGAAATAGGTGCAAGAACACGGCTACGAAAAACAAGCTTGCCCCGTTCATGTGAAAGTAGCGAATTACGAATCCGTATGGAACATCTACTGTCAAATGGATTACACTATAAAACGCCAATGAAGTATCTGGGCAATAATGCATGGCGAGCAAGATTCCGGTGACGATCTGGCTTGCCAGTAGTAATCCGGAAAGGCTTCCCATATTCCAGGAGTATTTGAGATTACATGGTGTTGGATAGGCTTCGATGTGCTGGTAATAAAGTTGCAGCATATTATTCTTTTGGTGTAAACGCATTTTTTCTCGTATATTATTCACCTGCGCGCCATCGATGGCTAGCATGTATAAACTTAGCTCATAGTGAAAAGCTAGGCAAAGACCAAACCTTTTCTTGCCAGTGGGTTATCTTTGCTATTTTCTTTCTGTTCGTATCGCTGGATGTTCTCCTCTTCGTTGATAGTTGTCATAGAAGTCAAGTTTTTCGCTGTTGCGCGCCTACGTTTCTTTGTTGAAGGCGTCCGTCCCAGAAAAAGAGGAATAATTTTCGTACTTAATTTTTTGTGGTTTATTCCATGCTATTCCCGATAGGAAAATGTTTCCTCTAAAGCTGCTTAGGGTCTCTTCGTCCCTTGCGCATATGCCTGCATCTGCACAAGCAATTCAAATTCACAGCGTTTCAGATAGAGACAGACGAGCAGTCGTTAAGCCATTCATGCTGGACACCATTTAAATGTCAAGGAATTTCGCTACCTTAGAGCCGTTAGAGTTACAGCTGCCGTTTGCTTAGCCTTTGGGCAGGCCTCAGACTTTTTACTTTAACATTTGTCTTTGCAAAGTCCTGTGTTTTTGGGAAACAGTCGTTGCTCAATACCTTCAAGATGCTAGCACCTTAAATTTTTTGCCGAGTTCCTTTACCTGAATTTAAGCCTTTTTACGACGAACCTGCGTTGGTTTGCGGTACAGTTCTTCTCAGCAATACCTATGGACGATACACCTACGCTATGAAATGCGTTGGTTGTATTCGACCAATCATAAAGACATTGGTATGTTATATATTATTTTTGCTTTCTTTGGCGGCTTAGTTGGTACTGGTCTTAGCGTTCTAATTCGTTTGCAATTAGCTACCACAGGGACTGGTATTTTGCAAAACAACGGACAGTTGTTCAACGTCATTGTTACTGGTCATGGCGTTATTATGTTGCTTTTCATGGTAATGCCAGCCTTGTTCGGTGGGTTTGGAAACTATCTTCTACCTCTAATGATAGGGGCTCCAGATATGGCTTTCCCTCGTTTGAACAACATTAGCTTTTGGCTCAATCCATTTGGTTTGCTGTTGTTGTTGGTCTCTACATTAGTTGAGCAGGGTGCTGGTACAGGTTGGACTCTTTATCCTCCTTTGAGCGTTCAGGGTAGCGGTAGTAGCATTGATTTAGCCATTTTGAGTCTTCATTTGAATGGTTTAAGCAGTATCCTGGGTAGTATCAACGTGTTGGTCACTGCTAAGGGTCTTCGAGCTCCAGGTATGTCGCTTATTCAGATTCCTCTCTTTGTTTACTCAATGGTATTCACAGCTATTCTTGTTATTCTTTCTGTTCCAGTTCTTGCAGCTGCACTTATTATGCTTTTGACTGATCGTTCTCTTAATACTGCTTATTTTGTTGACTCTGGAGACCTGCTATTGTACCAACACTTGTTTTGGTTCTTTGGCCATCCAGAGGTTTACATTTTGATTCTTCCAGCATTCGGTCTCATTAGCAGCATCATTAGCTTCTTTAGCAACAAACCTGTCTTCGGTGTTACAGGTATGATTTGTGCTATGGGGGCTATTGGTTTGGTAGGTTTTCTGGTTTGGGCTCACCATATGTACGTTGTAGGTATGGATTTGGATACTGTTGCTTATTTCACTAGTGCTTCTATGATTATTGCTATTCCAACTGGTATGAAAGTTTTTAGCTGGATGGCGACTGCTTATGCTGGCAAGGTTTACTTCAGTGTTCCTATGCTCTATGCTTTTGGTTTCTTGGCTTTGTTCACTATTGGCGGAGTCACTGGTGTTGTATTAGCTAATGCTGGAGTAGACACTGCAGTTCATGACACTTACTACGTCGTAGCTCATTTTCACTATGTCTTAAGCACAGGCGCTGTTTTCGCTATTTTTGCTGGCATGTACTTCTATAGCAATCTCATGTTTAATTTAGGTTACGATGAGAACAAAGGAACTGTACAGTTCTTGTTGTTCTTTTTGGGTGTTAATCTAACTTTCTTCCCCCAACATTTCTTGGGTCTAGCTGGTATGCCTCGTCGTATGTTCGATTACGCTGATGGCTTTACTGGTTTGAACTTGTTGTCCTCGTATGGTGCTCTAGTTAGCTTCACAAGCATTCTTTATGCAGGAACAGTTTTTACACCTGCTCCTGCCTTGTACCAAAATCGTACCAGCACTAGTCTTGAGTGGTTGTTACCAGCTACTCCAGCTTTCCACACTTTCTCTGAAGTTCCAGTACTTCGTGTAGCTTAATTATGATAATGTATCTTACAATGCTATTTGTGCAGCCAATCTTATTGTCTTTTGCTCCCCGTTCCTCTGCAAAGGTATTTTCTTTGATCGCGTCGTTTGCAACTTTGTGGTCTTCTGTATTCATGTGGTATTCTAGCAACGGAGCTAATCAAATCTTTTACCAGGTTGTTTCATGGGGTTCAGACTGGTCTACGTTTGGAGTTTGCTACACCTCCTTATATATATCACTGTTATGTGCCTTTATTTTTCCTATTTGTATAATGTTAACTCAAGGTTATCGAGCATTGTTAATCCTCATTTGTATTCAAACTGCTGTGTCTCTTTCTATAGTAAGCCTACACATGTTGGCTTTTTATGCACTTTTTGAGAGCAGCTTGCTTCTTTTTTTTGTGCTTATTGGTCGCCGTAAGTATGGAAGTCTTTCAGCTGCTTACAACATAGCTGTGTACACTTTTATTAGCGCTTTAGGATTTTTGTTAAGCGCATTTTGGCTAAACTGGAGTTTTGGTAGCGTTTGTGCCTTAATTCCAAACGACGAGCCAAACAGCTTTGTTGCTTTTGGAATCTTTATATTGCTGTGGGTAAAAGCACCCCTTATACCGTTTCATTTATGGTTACCTGAAGCTCATGTCTATGCTCCAACTGCTGGAAGCGTTTTATTAGCAGGAGTACTGCTAAAAATTAGCATAGTTGGGCTGCATGTTTTCTTTTTACCAATTTGTTCAGCTAGTATAGTCAAAGCTTTCCCTATTATTTTGAGTGTTTGCTTAGGAAGCTTCATATTGAGTAGCTTTAGCACACTCAAGCAGATAGATTTAAAGAAAATTGTAGCTTACAGCAGTATATCACATATGGCTATTGTGTTCTTGGCATCTTCAACTAACTCTGGTTTGGGTATTCAAGGAGCTGTCCAATACTGCATCGCGCATGGTCTAATTTCTCCTGGTCTCTTCTTATTAGTCGGTATTCTTTACAAAAATACTAACACCAAACTTGTTTTTTATCTCCGTGGATTGAGTCAACAGGCACCGGTATTGTGGTCCGTTTGGGTTTTTTTTGTGTTAGGTAATTTAGCTTTTCCTCTTTTCCCTAATTTCATCGCTGAGGTGGTGTGCTTGAGCGCTCTTTTTAAAAATCATGAGTTGTATGCTTACGCATTTATATTTTTTAGTTTTATAGGAACTATTTATAGTGGTTCTGTGCTTGGTCGATTAAAAGGTGGAATTTCAAGCCAGTGTGTTGATGCTTCCCGCTTAGACGTGATCACCTGGAGTCCGTTAGTTTTAGCTACCGTTTTGACGGGTGTGGGTTATATGTAAACGTCCAAGCCTATGTGGGAAAATTTATGGTACTTAGATATTCTCATTAATATTCTCATAATTACTATATTTGGACTAGTAAACTGCAGTGTATCTGGGTCAAGCAGTTACGATCTAAAAGGATGCTTCATAATAGCTATGATAGGTGGAGTCTACGACATACCGTCAGCTATTTTGTGGTGCCTAGCTAGTCTGTCAATTTTGAACTTCAATGGTTTCTTTTCAAGTATGTTCTTGGTCTTTGCTTGGGTCTCTAATCTTTTTGCTATGCAAAGCTTAAATTTTTTAGGAATTTATTTAGCTTTTGAAATGCAGTCTCTATGCTTGCTAGTTTTAGGAAAAATAACAGCTCATGAAAATCAGCGATGGTTTGCTTATCGGGGTCTGCTAAAATATCTAGTTATTAGCCTCATAGCTGGAAGCATCTTCATATTTTACGCCAGCAACAGCTATCTTCAAGCCGGTATCATGGTATCAGATTCTTTAGTAACTTACGTGTTCCTTTTGTTCAAACTGGGCATAGCACCATTTCATATGTACACTTTGGAGCTCTTTTCAGTTGTGTCACGGCATGTAGCCTTTGTGTTTGCTACATTGCCAAAACTAAGCGTGTTATATCTAATTGCTAATTCTAATATAGGCTCGGAGTGTGTCTGGTGGGGCTTGATTTCCTTGTGGTTGGGAAGTGTTAGTCAGTATCAGAGTGTCTTTGTGCGATCTATTCTTCTATATAGCTCCGTAGCAGAAATAGGTTTGGTTTTATTAGTCCTGCAAGAAGGATTCTCTTGGGAAGCTTTTTCTTGGGTCTCGATATATTTTTTGAGTTTATCTGGTGTATGGCACGCCGACTCAAAATTTGTGAGCGCTATTTCTATAGCTTCAATAGCAGGATTACCTCCATTTTTAGGTTTCATTGGTAAAGCTCAGATACTCAAATCTCTGGTTTCTATCAACCTAGGCGTTCTTGTGTTCAGTAGTCTTTTAGCAGCTACAATCTCCTTTGTAGGGTATTTACGATTGATTCGATTGCTGTATTTGGTTGCCCCTGCTAAATCCAAGAGTAACACCGGCTCCTCATTTTTAACATGGAGCACTTGGCTACTAACAGTAGGTACGCTGCCTATGGTATACTCTGTTTAAGCCGTCCTAATTCGAGTCAGGTTCTTTCTATGGACGGGTAAAAGCTACGCTAGGGATAACAGGCTTATACGCCCATAGAGCATTATCAACGGGCGTGTTTGGCACCTCGATGTTGGATCATCGCATCCTTGAGCTGCAGAAGGTTCAAAGGGTCGGACTGTTCGTCCGAGAACGCGGTACGTGATCTGAGTTCAAAGCGTCGTGAGACAGTTTGGTTTCTATCTTTGTGCATATATAAAAAAAGGGATTTCATACCGTACGAAAGGATTGTTGTGACTAAAATCTCTCATAAGAATGACATTTAACCCACTTTTTATAACAATAGGTTATTGAGCCCAAAATTGATATTTAAACAGAGATAAATCTCGTACCTTTTGCAGCATGGGCCAGCGATTTAATATAGGAAAAGAGTTTGATAAAAGAGTATCGGCTAATTGTGTGCCAGCAGCCGCGGGAATACACAGGATGCCAGTGAAAAGTTACATCTTGGCTTCGTCGTTCTCACGTAAGTTTTATTAGTTCAACAGTTAAACGTTAAAGTAGAGATTAAATTCTAGTATATTTCGTAGAGCGCCTAAATAGGTTGAATAATAATAAAACAAACCAAGGAACGAGAACTAGGGTCGCCAATCGGATTAGATACCCGTGTAGTCCTAGTCGTTAATTCTCCTAAAAGAGAGCCTAGTGATATTGTCTATGACACTAAACTAGAGGTCCTGACAGCGTTGAGTTTTTGCGGTGGAGCTTGCCACTTAATTTGTCACTACACAGAAACCTTACCATGATAAAGCAACAAAAATGTGTTTTTATTAACAATTTATTTCTTGTTTTTCAGCGCTTTAGCTAATGGATTTTCGGGGCGATTTTTAGGAATACGAGGATCTCAATTTCTGGGCCCAATCGCCTTGTTTTTAGCTCTAATTTGTGCTGGCACAACTTTTTTTGAAGTGTGCATCCAAGGATGCAACGTCAACATAAAATTATTTGAAAATTTTATTTACTCTAACGAGCTAAATGTTTCAGCCAGCCTTCTTTATGATCCGCTAGCCGCAACTATGACATTAACCGTAGTTTGGATTTCTTGTGCTGTTCATGCGTATCAAAACCTGTATATGCGCGGAGATGGTAGTCAAACCTTGTTTATTTCATACTTGTCGGCTTTTACAGGATTCATGCTAATCTTAGTTGCAGGACAGAATCTAATCATGCTTTTTATAGGCTGGGAAGGTATAGGGGTTTGCAGCTATTTATTAATTGGATACTACGGAGGTCGTGTAAGCGCTACAAAAAGTGCTAACAAATCTCTTATTGTTAATAAGATAAGTGATGGTTTCCTTCTAGGAAGCATGCTCTACTTGTGGTTTTACACGGGCAGTTTTTCCTATTGCTCTCTCATGTCGTTCCAAATTCCGGATGTAGTATCTATTCTTGTGCTATTAGGAGCTATTGGAAAAAGCTCGCAGCTATTTTTTCACGTTTGGTTAGCTGACGCAATGGAAGGACCAACCCCCGTTTCAGCTCTTATTCATGCTGCGACTCTTGTAACTGCTGGAATATACGTCCTATGCAAGCTAAACCTGCATTCTCAGGCTATTGTTGGCATCCTAGGAGCAACAACTGCTCTAATGGGAGGACTGTTTGGCTTAGCAGCTAACGATCTGAAACGAGTCATTGCATTTAGCACCTGCAGTCAATTAGGTTACATGATGGCAGTTCTAAGCATCTGCGATGATGGTGCAGATTTCGCTATGGGTCACTTGGTTTCTCATGCTGGGTTCAAAGCTACTCTGTTTCTATCCGCCGGACTCTCCATAGCTAAAGAGAACAACAACTTCTTAAATCGCTATGGATCCCGCCAAGGATCGCCAACACTAAGCTTTGCAACAACAATAGCAAGTCTTAATCTCCTAGGATTTCCAGAGCTAGGTGGTTTTTACAGTAAAGAATCAATTCTAAACAACGCATATATTAGCCAAGGTGTAAGTATAATACTAACCTTAGCTACATTTCTAACTGCTTTCTACACATCTAAAGTTCTAGCCCAGCTATATCTATTCCCTTACGGAAATGGCCGACAGCCAAAGTCCTTTGACATTGATACTACAACATTGATATGCTTCGCCCTGCTTCTTTCCGAGATGTTACTTCGTATATTCACAGGAAGTAGCTTATCACAAAATATGACGACAAATTTACCAGTGCATATTAAAAACCTGCCTTTTTGGGTAGCCTTATCAGGGGCATTGTCAGGTTTAGCTACCACAAATCTCCTTTCGGCAAACTTTATACGATTCTTTGGTAACCGCGGAGGCTTTGATGTATTCTATGCACGCAAATGCGCCAACGTTTTTTACCATAATGCCTATGTATCTTACACCCTTCTAGATCGCGGTTTTCTAAAACTATATTAATTTCACTAAAAAATAAGGGTAACCGTTAGTGAAAAGTACAGTGATGGAACAAATAAGACAAATACTTATGATTAGAAAGCAAAGTTTAAACAGGTACCCTCATTGAAGTTTAGAGCAATTTTCAGCAGCAATACTTTGAGAGAGTATTGCATGGCTGAAATGATATCTATTGTAGTTTCGAACAAGTCACATGATCTCATAGCATGGGCTCAAGGCGTGCTACATGTCAAATATTTCCAATCGAATTCGAAACTGCAAAGTTTCAATGAAGCAGGAATCGCCTGTAATCAGGTCTAATATAACCTGGTGAAAATTAACGCTCTTCGTGCACACACTGCCCGTCACATCCGGAAACGACTTAATATCCATATATTTTTGCTGTTTTTAGCAACAAGACATACAAGATACACGCCGAATTTGGATGAAGTCGTAACAAGGTTTGAGCAGGGGAACCTGCTCAGGAAAATGATCAAATAAAAGCTAAGTACTATTAAAAAGGCGATGTTGGCTTAGAAGCAGCCATCTAAAGAACGCGTAGTAGCTCTGCCTTAGAGTAACTGTGCTCAAGATACGCTGAAAAATAACCACCGAAACCCTCCTACACATAAGATAAACCTTTTTGGTAGGTGTCCTAAGTGAGACACATAGCGAAAAGGTTGTGTGTCAAAAGGAAAAGAGTCCAACGGATAGGTTAAGGTTCAAAAGGAGATTAAATAATTCCAAAATTCTTGTACATCACTAGGACGTTGGAACGTTAACGCTCAGCGCTTTCCAATCTTTATGATTAGCTAATTTTATCTAAGTTTAGCCACAATAGTCTCAAAGGACTATCGTTTTACGCAGCAGTAAGTCATATTGGACAATCGTTACAAACGGATCCAGCAACGCTCACAAAATACATAGCTTAGCGGCCAAAGCTCTGGTTTCATAAGCCAGCGATCAACAGTTCGAGTCTGTTTGTATTTAATCTTATATTAGACTCGAAGTTGAGCGAGCTATAAACAAACAGGTTTGAAACAAATTAAAATTTATCAAGACCGGCCGGGTTTCTGTCGCAATAGAATCCGTTGATTTGTTTGTAGAGGTGAAAGGCCAATCATGCTCAAAATAGCTAGATTTCTGCGAAATACATGTAGGTGTAGCGAAAAAATTAGATAAATGAAAACCAGGTAGCAGAACATTCTTAAAACATAAGAATAGCTAATGCTGGCATTAGTAACAAAAGCGACGATAGGGTTTGTAAAGTGAACACAGAAGATAAAGCCCAGATACCTACCGATTTTGGCTAAAATGAACTAATTCATATTATAGCGAAAACCGGGAAAAATGAACCTAAATATAATTATGACAGTTCTACCACTCCTAGTGTCGGTGGCTTTCTTAACTCTATCTGAACGAGCAGTAATGGGCAGTCTACAACGCCGAATGGGACCAGCAGTTTCTGGCGCCTTCGGTATACTACAGCCATTCTGGGACGGATTCAAGCTAGCAGTCAAAGAACCGATCCTACCAGCTAACGCAGCAGCCGGTATATTCTATGCAGCCCCCCTTATCTGCATATGCATATGTGTAGCTTCCTGGTGCACGCTACTCCTGACAGATCTCTCTCTAGGAGGACTATATCTATTACTTTTAAGCAGCTTAGCTGTATATGGAGTTCTACTAGCAGGGTACTCATGCAACTCAAAATACGCCTTCTTAGGATGCCTACGAAGCGTCTCACTTATGATAAGTTACGAGCTGGTGATCAGCATAATAATCCTATGTGTTATACTCGAAACACGAGATGGTAATGGATTTCCCTGTTTGAATCTAATGGAAACAGCAAGTCAGGCAAAGCTTCTGCTCATACCTGCTGGAATTTTATTCTACATTTGCTCACTAGCCGAAAGCAAACGTGTACCTTTCGACCTACCAGAAGCCGAAGCCGAACTAGTAGCTGGTTACAATGTAGAATACAGCAGTCTAGGCTTTGCTGTCTTTTTCGTTGCAGAATACGGAAACACATTATTAATGGCAGCTCTTATTAATATATACTTCCTAGGAAAATTAAACAGCGCCCTAATTGCAGCTATTTTTGTAAGCTTTATATGGGTCCGCGGAACGTTACCACGTTATCGCTATGACATGTTCATGCAGATCGGCTGGAAAAGCCTACTGCCAATCGCCCTATCATTGTATCTTGCTCAAGCAAGTCTAGGGCACTAATTAAACATAAGAAATAGAACTTGAAGATTAACGCGAGGCCCTCCGGAGGGAAAGGATACGTAGCGCTAAAAGACCACGACAAAGAATAGGGAGTTAATTTTTAACGCTGAGCGAAACGCGTGAGAATTGTTCGGTGAAACCGTTACAGACGTACTCAAGGTGGAATAAATAAAAGGTTGCGTACAGCAGCGTTGCATGGAGTCGTGATAAGTCGCAGGATCTGAGTTTACTCAGACGTCGAGGCAAAATCTTTGCCACGGTGATTCGGTACTCCTAGAATTACAGCTCCGGGTGGACCAGACGCCCCCAACCAGACTTATGAAGCCGAAGAGTTTTGATAAATGATTGAAATTAACGATTGAAGCAAAAAGAGAACCAAACCTGGCGCAGCGAGTGCCCGTTTTAAAAACGTAAGACCGTCCGACCCCTAGGAGTGCCAATTTCTAAAAGAAATTCAGGTTAGTTTTGAGGGATGGTTCAAACTCTACGAGTTTTGTGTAATAGCTTTTGTTGAATGAGTTGATTGAAATACAAGTTAAATCAAAAGTATGTTTCGGTAAGACGAAAATTCGAAGCTAAGAGCCGCGTGTTAAGAAAATTTACGACAAACCGTTCAGGAATAAAAGCAGCAAAAGAGCGAGCCCCTGACAGGGTCCTACAAACCGGGGCGAGCTCTTTGCTGCGCAAATCTTTAGACCTGAAAACTAGATGCTCACGGCAAGCGATCCCAACAGCGTTTTTTAAGGAACAAGATCAAGTCTGAGGCAAAGGTCATAGACCATGGGCTTCTTAACTGTCGAGCCATAAGCCATCAGCCATGAGCCATCAGCCAACCCTCTAGTGAGCGCAGAACAATAACTCTCGACGTTTACAACTTCCGTGCTGGACGCTACTCAGATTGTGCACTATGGTCATATAAAGACCTGAGCATACCGAAGATCAGGATCCCTGGACTTCGCCTCGCTATCCACTCGCTGCGAGACTGTCACCTGACTCACACGCTGCGGTCCTCGCTTAAGTCATCGGATCCATGTCACCCTCTTAAGTTCAGGCCAAAAGTCAACAAGTCAAAGGTCATAGGAAATAGTTTAGAAAGTAAGGGTATTACCCTTACCCGAAGCCCAGATTCACTAGCGTCATACTGTGGCGCTTCTCAACCCCTCGTGCCTACACGATAAGGAATAGATCAAACCGATTTTTACAGTTCCTACAGTCCCATTTTTATTTTAGATTTTTATTGTAGTTTAGACAGAAGACCAGCACCCCCTCACCCGTGAGGACATGGGAGTCTGTGA